AAATGAGGTTTTTACGGGGTCCCTATCTACCAAAATTTTGACTTCTGGTTCCGGCGAACGAATAATCATTGAGTCCTCCTCTTTCCGGACACGACATACAAAGAGACCTGCCAAGCGTCAAGTAATTAATGAACCTCTGAGAGATATTTCAAATTAGTTTCTTTATATTATATTTCCCATCTCTCCAGTTCCTTTAGTTATTCACTAGAACAAGTATGATCGGGAAGCCGATCTAAGGCAAGTGTTCGGATCTATTATGACATAGCTGCGAGGCGCTCAACGGACCCTTTTTCTGGTTCTAAACCCTTTCCAGACTTTGGATTGCTGTAAAAAACGCCTTTTTTATTCCTATCTAAATTAGAAGGTGTTAGGCAGAACTACTTAATGTTTTACAGAGATTCGAGTAATTCGTATTACTTTTTTCCAAATCATGCGAGCAGTCATTAGTGATTACTAATGAAACATTCCAGTATCCTTAGTTATTTAAAGGTATTTTTCTATTGATTTTTTTTTAGATAAATTAAAAAAATAGAAAAAAATTCAAGTTTTTTTAAGTATTTTTTAATTTATCTAAAAAAAAAAAGAAAATAGCGAAAAAAGAGGTATTAATTGCTCATAATCGAAAAGAAAGAAATGGATTCTGTCCTCTATCTGTTTACTCTTTAACTATACGAAATCCTCGACAAAATAGAACGATCTGAGAACGGATATAATGAAATTCTTGGAGTGGTTTTTCTGTAGGAATGATCCTATTTTAGTTAACTCATAGGTAGAACATTAATTAAATGAATTGTAACAAATAGAATATCAAAAAGAATTCGAAATTTTTTATTTTTATTCGAAACGCCTTGTGATCTTCAACCAATTATGTGCTTCAATATAATTACCAGGAGTAAGCGCTATAGCTTGTTTCCAATACTCAGCGGCTTGATCGAACCAAGCCTCCGCAATTTCCGAATCTCCCTGTCGAATGGCCTGCTCTCCTCGGTCGGAATAGAGGAATCCTTCCCTTAGAACCGTACTTGAGAGTTTCCTAACTCATACGGCTCAACAGTCAATTCTTCTGGTATCCATTTTACCTATTGAACGGAATGAGATTTCGCATAGATCTATCTCGCTTTTCGGTTTCGGGGGGGTTAACCAAAAGAAGTTAATCGCATGAGTTTCAAACTTGAATTTAAATTTCGAATTAGTTTTTGTTTTATCTTTTATCCCACCTTCAGACGAATAAAGGATGGGCATTTCCTCTTTTCGGTAACATTTTCTGCAAGGTAACTATCTCGGTTTCATATCAAAAATTATATAGAATCCTTGAAAAGGCTTTCTTTCCTGCATAAGAAAGAAAAGCTTACTCTCTTTGGGATCTGATCCTACACCGCTGCTCAATACCTTAGTGGATCGCCTCTATTACATAAGCAGATTACTCACTTTTATCTATCTTCTATTATGTATGGCATAAGTAAGCAGTTCTTAATGTATTGGCCCAAACCTCCTTAATTGATCTTTACGGTGCTTCTTCTCTATCAATTCGATTTTTTATCCATAGAATAAAGTATCTAGGCTTATTTTATTTCTTCATATTTTCGACTTATATGAAGTTTCGTTACTTGCTACAGCTCATAAAAATCGTTGTTTTTGACGATGCATATGTAGAGAGCCTTTTTTCTTTTTACTAGAAGATTTTTTTGGTCTTTCTTTCCGTTTATCTTTCTATAGTGGAGATAGTCGCACGTAATGACAGATCACGGCCATGTTATTAAACGCTTGTGGTAAGAATGGGTTTCGTTCAAGTGCCCTAAAATAATATTCTAAAGCTTTCGTATGATCCCCATTGCTTGTGTGAATAAGGCCTATGTTATAGAGTATATAACTTCGATCGTAGGGATCAATTTCTAGTCGCATAGCTTCATAATAATTCTGTAAAGCTTCTGCATAATTTCCTTCGGATTGAGCTGACATCCGTTACGGTCGTCATTCGATTAAAAGAATCTCCGTTCCAGAACCGTACGTGAGATTTGCATCTCATACGGCTCCTCCTTTCTATGCATAATGAGAGTATTTCAATCGTTTTTGATTCCACGTATCGATTATTCTCATTATGAATTGAGCGGGGCTAGTTTTTTTGCACGAAATTTCTAGCCAACCTTCCTTGCACGGGAGCTTTTTTTAACATCAAACGTTTTGGTACTAGATAGAAATGGTAACTCCAACAATTTTTTTGTCCTCAACGCCCCCTAATTTCCAGGAATTAGTCACTTCAACAGTCTTTGATGGTTATATGGGTATCCAAGGTACGAACGAGATGGATATTTGTTGTCCCAACCATTCTTTTAAGTCCCAATCTAGATAAGGAAGGGGGTAAGTAATTTTAACAAAGCTTTCGTCTTGTTGATTTCTAGGTGTAGTGCTTTTCCCCTATGCTACCTATTAGGACTAGTAGAATGGGATTGACCCGTAATACAGAACCGATAGGTGTAACCTTTCGCTCAATACTAAAATGGATAATGGAAGCATATGAGGCTGCATTAATCGGGGATACACGACAGAAGGAATTGCTCTATTTCTAAACTTCACCTTCAACAAGCGTAGATTTTTTAAAATAATCTATCAAAATTATAATAGTTTTTCTTTCTATCCCGAATTTTTTATCTTTCTCATACAAAAGACTGGGGGAAAAAAGAATCAAATCACACCATCTCTGTAATAGGTAAATGCCTCCCTTTCGCCTGAAGTTGTTGGAATTATTCGTAATAAAATATTGGCCACAACTGAAAAGGTCTTATCAATAAAATTTCCATTTATCCGTGATCTAGGCATAGGTACCAATCCATTCTAAAATTTTTTTCATTCCCCCGAGGGAGAGTGGTCCTACAAAGAAAGGAATTGTACAATACAAAATTGCATAAAATAAAAGGGTTCATAAAGAAAAAGAAATTCAATATTGATATCAAATAAAATGTAAAGATACAAACCCTCTACTACTATATTCTCTACTACTACTCATATTCAAAGAATCAAATTACTCCTTTTTGTTTTGCAGAAATCAATAATCAATATTTGAATACGATTCGAATTCATCCAACAAAAATGTAGTATATCGATGGTCCTATTTTGTGGAAGCTGAAGAAGCGAGTAATTTTTCCTATAGAATAGATTCGGTCGAAAGACTTTGATTTAATTTCGATCCAAAGAGGGAGGAAAAAGAATCGAATAATGATTCTCTGCTGTAAATACAATAATCATCTATTTTGTTTATGTTATGTGCATAATGAGTCGACACTATAAAATCAAATAGACCCAGGATGAGTCATGAATTTGTAAGCGATCGATGAAATAATCAATTTTTTTGGTGAAAACTTTAATTTAAAAGAAAGGAATTTTCTAATTTTTATGGAATTGTCGTTTAAAGGGAATCATGATCAAAAGGTATTCATTAATCATAGTCTAAAAAAAAGCCCCCAATCCGTTAATTCCGTCCAATTCATTGATTTAATCCCGTATTCCCGTATAAATACCAGATCAGAAAAGGGTGGGAACGTCGTCTTCGTAAATATGAACAATATATCTTTTTACTTCTTTTTACTATAGCTTCTCACAAGAAAAACTTTTTTATTTGAATCCCCGAGCCTTGAATTGTGAATTGAAGTTTGAATTGAAGTAAAGATCTTTATCAAAAATGGGATATTTTTTTTTAGTTAGAATTGGTTAGTTGTACCTTACCTAGCCAACCCAAATTAAAATATGAAAAACTCGCTATTCATTCTGTTCCTGGGTCATAATTGTTGTGTCGGAGAGGTGGCCGAGTGGTTCAAGGCGTAGCATTGGAACTGCTATGTAGACTTTTGTTTACCGAGGGTTCGAATCCCTCTCTTTCCGTACCTTCATCCAACTCACCAACATCGTTGACCGTAACAAATCAACCAAGAGGTAGATCGTTCTTTCTATCTTTATTTATATAGATTCTAGTTCTAGATATATATTCTATAGATAGTTATATAGTTTCTATTTTGCTGCAATATGTAAAATTGTGGAATAAGGTCGACCAGAAAGAAAAAGATCTCTGTCGATCTATGCTACATGAATGTGAAAAATCCGAATCAAATTCCTTATCTTAATCTTAAATAAATTTTGTTTAGCGAAGGGAGACTTATTTTTCCGAAACCTTTTCTAAACCTCTTTCTTTAAGGCAGGCTTAAGTCTGACGGGAATAATATTCTACGACTAACAATTCGTTTATTTTCAAACCGACCCATTTATTATCTATTATTTGATTGACTACTCCCTTATATGGGAATGGGTGAAGAGTCAAATGTTTTGGTAATTCCTCGCTGGGAGATGAATCTAGATAATTTTGAACGAGAGCTTTGGATTTTTGCTTATCCTTTGCCATAACAATATCGTTGGGTTTGCAACGATAACTTGGTATATCTACTATACGACCATTAACTAAAATATGTCTATGATTAACTAATTGGCGGGCTCCAGGAATAGTCGGAGCCATACCCAACCGAAAAAGTATGTTGTCCAAACGCATTTCAAGTAATTGGAGTAAAACCTGACCTGTTGACCCTTTGGCTTTTCTAGCGATACGAAAGTATTTAAGTAATTGGCGCTCTGTAATACCATAATGAAAACGTAATTTTTGTTTTTCTTCTAGACGAATACGATATTGAGATCTTTTCACGGAACGTGATGGGTTTTTAAGATCTCTAGGCTTTTTATTAGTTAGTCCTGGTAAAACCCCCAGACGTCGTATTTTTTTGAAACGAGGCCCTCGGTAACGTGACATAAAGACTCCTTATTTATTGTGTTATTGATATTTCATTTTTTTTAAGAGATTAAAACTGAACTAAATGATAAATGAAGCGAAATCCCCTGAGGTATTCTATTAATTGTACTAGAACAAATAATGGCACTAGAAGGAATAGTGAGATGAAAGATGTACATATCCGAAGTTCCTTCTGCTTTTTGTATTAACCGAAGTTCCTCCTGCTTTTTGTATTAATAATTAATATTCATCATTATTTTATTTGAAATGCAATTTTTTAGAATTATTTGAATTGTATTTAGTCTAATTGTATTTAGTCTATTAATTATTTAGTATATTAATTTTTTTGAATATATTAATTCATTCTTAATTGAATTAGTATATATGTATAAATTCTTGTATCTATTTATTGTTTAATTAATATTTAATTTTTTCATATTTATTTTAAATAAATATGAAAAAATTAAAATAACTATGAAAAAACGGCTTAAATTCTTTTTTTACAATTTATACTAATTTATAAATTCTAAGAAATTCTATTTCTAAAAATTTTTTCATGAAAAATCAAATAAAGTAATATTCAGAAAAAAAGTAATATAATATTAAGATTAAGTAATTATTAGTATAAAAAAAAGAATATAAAAAAAGAATAGAAAAAATAGAATAATATATAACCAACATCTAAAAAACATAGGAAAGAAAAAATAGAGAAAAGCCGGCTATCGGAGTCGAACCGATGACCATCGCATTACAAATGCGATGCTCTAACCTCTGAGCTAAGCGGGCTCCCATAAAAGAAACTTTACATACATAATAATTCCATCAATAATATCTTAGCTATTAACTATTCATAAATCATAAAAAATATAGAATCGAAATCGATTTCAAATCTAGATTGCAGTAAATTAAATAGGGTTGTTATAGTATAGAGTATATAAATAAGATAGAGAAAGGTGCAATTCCGATTAGAATAAGACACTCCTATGCTTTAATTTGGAAACTAAGACAAAAAAAGAATCGATCCTTTGAGTATTCCAACTTTAATGGAAAATGAAAAGAAGGGTTCAGATATATAGTGATAGATATCCGTCTATATTGAATTGAAGATAAAAAAACGATAGAATTATTTCGAATTGGCCCATGGCAAATATGAGCTACCACTCGAAATGAAAGAAAAGAGACAAAAAAATAGGATGAAATGCCTTTCGGTATATTAATTTTTTGATAATAATGAATTCAATGGTTCCAAACGAAAGAATAAAAAGGGAAAGTAGATCATACTGAGATCTTAAGCATAAAAAGAAAAAGGGGATATGGCGAAATCGGTAGACGCTACGGACTTAATTGGTTTGAGCCTTAGTATGGAAACCTACTAAGTGAGAACTTTCAAATTCAGAGAAACCCTGGAATAAAAAAAATGGGCAATCCTGAGCCAACTCCTTCTTTCCAAAAGGAAGAAAAAAAGGATAGGTGCAGAGACTCAATGGAAGCTGTTCTAACAAATGGAGTTGGCGATCTTGCGTTGTTATAAGAATTCTTCCATCGAAATTCCAAAAAGGATGAAGAATAAACCTAGACGCATACGTACTTAAATATAATATAAATAATATTCTATTTTATTTAATTGAATTGATATAATTATATTAGAATTATATAATATAATTATATAAAATTTATATTCTATAAAAATAGAATTATATGAAAATTAAAAAATATTATTATTATATTAAAAATATTCAAATTAATTCAAATTAAATGAAAAAATGACGACCCAAATCTTTATTTTATGACTATGAAAAGGCGGAAGAATTGTTGTGAATCGATTTTTTAGTTTAAGAAAGAATCGAATATTCGTTTTTTAGTAAATTAAAACATTTATTCCCCAGTCGGATAGATCTTTCGAAAACCCGACCCATTGGATGAGAATGAAGATAGAGTCCCATTCTACGTGTCAATCCTGACAACAATGAAATTTATAGTAAGAGGAAAATCCGTCGACTTTAAAAATCGTGAGGGTTCAAGTCCCTCTATCCCCAAAAAAGAGACTTTGATTCTCTAACTAATTATCCTCTTTTTTTTTTTGTTAACGATTCAAATAAAACTTAGGTCTCTTCCTCATTTACTCTTCTTTTACAAAGGGATACGAGCAGAAAAGTTTTTCTCTTATCACAAGTCTTGTGATGTATGATGTAAATGAGACATGAGCAGCTTTGAGCAAGGAGTACTCTTACTCATTTGAATGATTCCCAATACATATAAGTACTCGTACTAAGACTTACATAAAAAGTCTTCTTTTGATTTTGAAGATACAGGAAATTACGGGACCTAGATAAGACTTTGTAATACCCTTTCAGCTGTTAATTGACATAGACCCCAGTTTTTTAGTAAAATGAGTAGATGGTGCGTAGGGAATGGTCGGGATAGCTCAGTTGGTAGAGCAGAGGACTGAAAATCCTCGTGTCACCAGTTCAAATCTGGTTCCTGGCATATGATTCATTTGGATGAGTATCTATTTTACAAATTTATTGATATAGATCGATATTCATTAAGCGTATAGCCCGTGCACAGATGTAACTTTTTTCTAGGTATCTATAGATATAAAGATATAACCCACCTAGAAAATAGATGGGTAAAGAGGATATAAAAAAGAGTTAGGTTTTCTTTTTTTTTTTTTTGTTGTTTCTAATGCGTCTCCTCTCATTGAAAAAGAATATTCCTTCTTCATGTGGATT